GGTTTCAATTTCTTCAAATGAACGATTTGAACACCTATGGATTCTAACAACTGATTGCAGAGTTGATCATTCGGACCTTTCAATTCATAGATGTGGATCTCGGACCTATGAATGGGGATATTCCCGATACTCACAAAGAAAAAGGGAAGTAACTTGGACAAAAAGGGAAGTGACTTGGACAAAAAGAGAAGTGACTTGGACAAAAAGAAACGAAGTGTCTTAGACAAATCTTCTTTGTCGATAGCCTCGGACCAATCAATCGAATATTGATTAATACGTAATCGATCGAACACTACTTGCACTACTTGAAAAGGATTCTTCTGTTCAGAAACGAAATGTTCCAAATGTTCCTGGAAATTCTTGCTCCCATTGGACCATTTGTATCTATATGCATCAGGATCCCGATTCATGGATCTCTCAGTTCGAGAAATAAGAGGATCAAACCATTTCTTCTGACTCTTTTTCAAATTTGATAAATGTTGGTTGATCGTATATTTCATTATAGTTATATGATTCAGAGTATCATTTCCTATTTGATCCCTTTGAATTCCATATTCGAAGTTACGATCGGATCTATTCATTAAAAAGAATCGATTCGATACATTTCTTATGTACCCATAGGTGCTATATTGGATTTGAATCAGATTTCGGATCAATCTATATTGATTGACTGCCTCCATTATGTTGTTGCTAGCAAATACCGCTGTTTTTAGTTTGGGATCTTCCAAATCATTCCCGCAGTAGATCCGGACCGATTTTTTTCTGATCCTTCGAGAAAAGGATTCATTCTCCTCATAAAAAAGAGGAGGTAGAACCAATAAGGATTTCTTTTTCGATTCATCTCTGGAGTTGAATACCTCATTCAATAATTTTTTTTGATCCAACCCGTAGGAATCAATAGAAAAGGCAAATACCCTATGATACACCAGATCCGGCTCGGTTATTGATAGAGTGAATAGATCCGCCATTTCTGGGAATCTCTCTTCTGATTCAAAAAAATCGTGGCGTAACGCGTATCCCCCTTTGTTCCGGTCATGGAATAGATGAAAGAAATCAAAAAATGGATCTTTGTTCAAGAATGAAATCTTATTGGAACTGTCCATATCCGGTTCATCCTTTGGAACCAGATCCGGGATGTGATATGGTTCCGAAGGATGAATTGAGACGGTATTTTGTAAATACGTAATTATCTTGAATATATCAACCATTTCTTTATTTTCCGCTCGCCTGGAAGGGACAAAAGAAACATCTTGTTTTTTCTTCAACAATTTCTGATCTCTAGTGGACCTCTCAGTAGGATTCGAACCCAGATGAAGTTCTGACCATCTGTCAGAGAAAAAAGAACGAATTGATCTTGTAGGATTCCCAAGAAATTCTTCGATTTCTTCCGGAAGCAGATGATTATTCATCCGCTTCTCAGGTTCCGTGAATAGCCAGGGCATGGAGGAAGATCCAAAAAGGCATTTCGGGAATCGATCTGATTCTATCTCTGTTCGTTCCATTTGAAGAAAGGAAGGATCCCAAAGAATCGATCTCTCTTTTAGTTGCTGAATCTCTGTTTGATCGATCAATGTGTGATATTCTGAATCCTCATTTCTAACGGAATCGAAATGATCTCTGGATTGATCAGAAGAAGATCCTTTCCATTGGCTAGAATCCGTTACTTGAACGAAAATAGATCTTGTGGAATCATATTGAATATTTGACAATACATTCCGTACCTTGCTAAAAAACCGATCCTTGTTTACCAACCACACATTGTCTAACCAAATCCAATTCTCTCTCGAGACGTTCCTCAAAAAATCCGATTCGTGCTGATTCTTCCCCCAACTAACGAAGAGATCTTGGCGGAATTGCCACATATGAAATTGAGCACAATTTTGCAAAGAAATACCCCACTTGTTTCTCGAGAAGAGATGGGAAACATGCTCAATATCATTGGATTGCATAGTTGCCCCAGCTCCTTGTTGTTTGAAGAAACTCTCCCCCTCAATTGGTCTTTTTTCACGAAAAGCAGACATGAGATAAGAAATCAAGTCTTTCCCTAAGATTTCGAATAGCTGTCCCGAATTCAAGTTGATTATGTTTCGTTTCTTCCTCGGAGAAAGACGATCAAACAATTCCCAATCATGGTCCTTGCGGATCGGATTATCCGTATAGGATAAAAAATGAAACTCCAGATATTTGCTATCTTTCTCTTTGAATGAGATCTCAATTCCAGCTATGGTTTCATTAGATATCTGACAACTAGAATCCCTCCTTTTTCCGATCCGGTTCCTCCACCACCGCGAACCCCGGTTAGATTCAGGCATGATACACTTTTTCTTTATTGGGAGAACCCAAGTACTCTCTTGCGGACCCATGAAACAACTCTCAGAAATCCTTTTCCCTTTTGGAAGATACAGGAGCGAAACAATCAACCTATTCCTATTGGAAGACCAAAAGGATTCTTCCAATGTCTCATTTCTGGGTCCAATGGAATTCATAGGTATAGGAAGAA